GTAGGGTAGGGTGGGTGGTACCGCTCAGATTGCGGCCAATCTTCCTAACCGCGCGCGGGCCGGGCTTAGAGCGAGTGAAACTCATCACTACCTCGTAAGGGCATTGAGACCATAGCATGTTACACGAGGAAAAAAACCTTGTAGTGTTGTCATACAGCTGCCCGCCTAGAAGAGCCACTCGCTCTGTAGTGTTGTCACACAAGATAAGCACGCCGCCCGCCTGCTGGCCGGGCGAATCGAAGTTCTCTTCCGGTCAACTGTCCACCCAGTCAAGTGCAAAAAACACAGTAGAATCACGCAACGCACGCTGCTGGTGTGCTTCCTGCCCGCGAGGAAAGAAAGAAGAGCGACAAGGTTGAGTTCTGATTTGACTGTTTGCAGCATGGGAGCAGATTACCCAAAAAATCCCTGGGAACAATGAAAAAAAAGATATCTCGGTAACAAAAACCATAGGGGGCTGTATTGGCGAGATCCAACGGTGAACAGCTGCCCAAAATCAAAACCGCCTGGAAGTCCGAGGACCTTTAGTACCGTACCCCCAAACCAGCAGCCTTCGCGCCAAGCAAGACCGCCCTTGTCCCTCTCCTTTCAGTCGAGTTTGTGTTCACAACCTCTCCTTTTAGTCGAGTAAGAAATACCTCGGGAAGTAGGGCTCCTATTGACTAAAGATTGGTTCTTCGCTTTCCTTTAGAATGAAAGTAGCTATGAAGCCCCTACCTACAACTTACTTTGTTTGATTCAAAAGGCGAACAGCCCCCCCAACTAGTCGTATGGGGTGGGGTTCTTGTGGTAAGCTGCCTTGGATATGATAAATTCCTAAAAAAAGGCAAAGTCCGCTATTAGACGAAGATCTTCCTATCAATAGATAGGAATTAGTGTTCGATATAGGGGATAGGATCTATCTGCTCTCTCTTAAAAAAAATTGAGAGAGCAGATATAACGATATAAAATCGGAAGGATAGATAGACATCTAAAGAAAGGGATGTCTATTCTATTCCTCTTTTTTTTATAGAAAGAAAAGATATCTCGTTCATCTATCTTTTGTTTATTTATCATTGATTCTATCTATGAATCAAGTCGAATTCGTTTTTGGCCGAAGCCCCGAATGGATTGGATCGTTTCCGCCAACGAAATGAACGCGGAGCCCGTTCCGAATGCTTCTTCGATCCGGAAGTTCTCGCGAAGAGAATAAGATGCTGCTCCCCCTCCCTCTGTCTTTTTTCGCTTTGCTAATCTTCCCCTTCCCCTCTAACGGGGGCCGGGCGGCGGCGGGCGCGGGAGGAAAAAACCTAAGAGAAGACGCTCTTAGGTCCTTCTTTTTTCAGTGCAACATAGGAAAGCGCCCTCTTTTTGTCATCTCTGCAGCTTTCCAGATTTTGTATTGAACGCATGGCGTAGCTAGGACCTTCAAATCATGTTTGAGCCTATGTTCAAACAAAACCCATCCCCCGGGCTGGAAAGAATGCCCGCCAAGTTCTGATAAGGTCTCGACGAGCCCCGGAAAGGCTCGGCGAAGGGAGGGAGATACGGCGGGGGAAGGAAAAGGCTTTCGGAGATCGAGAGATTTTCTTTCTTGGCCGAGGATGGCCTACGGTGCGTGTTATCTGAAGGGAGCACGCTTTTTCGACCGCGGTGCTATGATTGCCGGAGCCTCTCCTCGTTCCGCCCGCTGGCCTATTGGGATAGCAGCCTGCGGGCTTTGCCTGCCCATTAGAATATAATCAAAAATTCCGGCTCGGCCCGGGAAAGCGCTGGCAACAATAGAAAGGAAGGGGTCCATGTAGCTGCTGCGCCCGCCCCTCTTCTTAGTCAATGGGGCAGCAGGTTCGGCATCTACTAGAAAAGAGAGAATCCACTTCAGATAACCACACCTCGGCTAGGCAGCGTGTGGAATGGCCGAGAGCGGACCTTTTTGGATATATAATCCAAGTCGAGAGTGGAGTTACAGGAACAGCCGTCTGATGGAAAAAAACTTTCACGTTCGGTTCAGAGAGCACTTTTTTCGTTGAGAATTCCTCGTTCCCTTTCGTGTGAATTCCCCAGTGGCGAATTTCAAACTTGTGGGTCTATTCAATCTTTCGAGCCCCGAAGAAAACCCCCTCCCCCTCGGACTCCATATTCCTTTTGACTCTATATATGTGGGCACCAGATATCTATGAGGGTTCACCCACCCCGGTTACAGCATTCCTTTCTATTGCGCCTAAAATCTCTATTTCTGCTAATATTTTACGTGTTTCTATTTATGGTTCCTATGGAGCTACATTGCAACAAATCTTCTTTTTCTGCAGCATTGCTTCTATGATCTTAGGAGCACTGGCCGCCATGGCCCAAACGAAAGTCAAAAGACCTCTAGCTCATAGTTCAATTGGACATGTAGGTTATATTCGTACTGGTTTCTCATGTGGAACCATAGAAGGAATTCAATCACTACTAATTGGTATCTTTATTTATGCATTAATGACGATGGATGCATTCGCCATAGTTTCAGCATTACGGCAAA